AGAGAATCCTTGTCTTGTTTTCCACATTTTTGATTTATTTCCTCCATTGGTATATACAAATTATCTTGCCATTTCTTCTTTTTTGTCTCATATCATATATAAAATAGAATAAAAAGACTTATATACGTATGAAATAATAAATAGGAAATCCGCCGTAAAGAAAAATGAATATTTGGGGGGGCGGAAAGCAACATATTTTTTTTAATAAAAAAGGGAATATCTACCGAATTGAACTGTTGTACATTTCAATTTGAATTAGGAATTCTACGGACAATACAAGCGGTTATTAACTATAATATACATTTGATGGTATGTAATACCATTATGTATTACAAATTACTATAAAGTAGGAGGGTTTAAAATGCGAGATCTAAAAACATATCTCTCCGTGGCACCGGTAGTAAGTACTATATGGTTCGGGGCTTTAGCGGGTCTATTAATTGAGATCAATCGTTTATTCCCGGATGCATTGGTATTCCCATTTTTTTCATTCTAGTTATTGACTTGGGAAGGGGTGAAGAAGATTAGAAAAACAATCAAATATCTGTGACTAATCCCCTTCCCCTTCTTTTTTTTAGAGTTTTTAGACTTAGAATAAGTTAGAAAAGAGAAAGAATCAAAATGGATTCAATCAACCTCAGTCAAACTCGGACTCGGCGCCGGATTCCAAGTGAGAACGAAAATGAGAATGTGATGGCTAGGGCAACAATATCATACAAGAGACTTAAATGAAAAACTGTACTGCGATTCTAACTTTAGAAATCATTGTATTACTATATTTTCTATTTGATTGCAACGAAATCTTTCATAATTTGATTTTGAGTTACCAACTTCTCTTTTTTTCTTCATTTTGGATCGGAAAATGGAAGAGTTGCGTGAATCAAAAATCCAAAGGAGGTTCATGGCCAAGGGTAAAGATGCCCGAGTAACAGTTATTTTGGAATGTACTCGTTGTGTTCGAAACGGTGTTAATAAGGAATCAATGGGGATTTCCAGATATATTACTCAAAAGAATCGACACAATACGCCTAGTCGATTGGAATTGAGAAAATTCTGTCCCCGTTGTTACAAACATACGATTCATGGGGAGATAAAGAAATAGATCGAACCGATCGTCTGTGTGTCACCCTTTTCCAATCCAAGGAAGATGAAAAATTACATATATTAGACATATTTATTTGAGATTTCAATATAAACAAACCAAATCCTATTTCTTAATTCTAAAGCATTTTAGATCCGATCGAAATAGGATTTTCGGGATAAGGAATAAACAAACCATGGATAAATCCAAGCGACTCCTTCTTAAATCCAAACGATCTTTTCGTAAGCGTTTGCCCCCGATTCAATCGGGGGATCGAATTGATTATAGAAACATGAGTTTAATTAGTCGATTTATTAGTGAACAAGGAAAAATATTATCTAGACGGGTAAATAGATTGACCTTAAAACAGCAACGCTTAATTACTATTGCTATAAAACAAGCTCGTATTTTATCTTTGTTACCTTTTCTTAATAATGAGAAACAATTTGAAAGAAGCGAGTCGACCGCTAGAACTATTGGTCTTAGAACCAGGAATAAATAGGCTTACTCTTCAATTGAATTAAAATTCTAATCCAAACTCAATCGCAGATTGATGCTTTGTTCGAAAAATCTGCAAATCTAGATTTGATTGTCGTGTCGTAAGAAAAAAAAAAGAATAGTGGAAGAAGAATAAATCTTTTTTTTTATTGAACATATTTGCTCATTTTGACCACTTTATCATATTTTATCAGACTAATTTCTACTCTACCTTCTCGGAGTTCATTCTCCAGAGAACTCCATTTTAAGCATTCCGCTGGATTCTTTCCAATCTTCTTATTTTATGATCTCATTGGAAATCATATAAAGACAATTCCTATTTAATATAGTGATTTGGGCAAGTATTTTACGATTAAGAAGCAACTGCCTCTTGTACAGATTGTGTATGAATCTACTATAACTGTAGTCTACCTTATTATATCGAATTACTGCATTTATTCGAGTGATCCACAACTGTCGAAAATTTCTTTTTTGCCTACCCCTATCCCGATAAGCTGAAGCCAAAGCTCTTATTTTCTGTTGAGTAATAGTTCGAGTAAGTCTTGAATGAGCCCCTCGAAAGCTTGATGCAAATAAACTAATTTTTGTTCTACGTCTCCGAGCTATATATCCTCGTTTAATTCTAGTCATTGAATAAATGAAACTTTGATGAATAACTAATTGATTTCCTTTCTTTCAGTTATTCCTTTCTCCTTTCCTAGTCTATTAATAACAAAACGTATTTTTCCAATGTATAAAATAAAAATTCCAATGGCTTTTGCTACTATAACCTTCCCGACCACGATTTCTTTTTTTGTTCTATTCTAGTCACCCGACAATACGAAATTGTATTGGTACTAGGTATAAAAAAAAAACATAGAGTAAATAAATCAAAATAGAAATGGATAAAGAAATAGTGGGTTCCTTCGTTTCTATGGTTACTTCTTAAACGGTGAGGTCCTCTCTATACACCGGAGCTCCTTCTTTTATTTCATCAATGTTATTGTTAACTTGTACAGTTCACCCTGTTTGGCTCTACCCATGAATTAGCTAGTAATCGGTCTTTCACAACGAGATCCACCTATACAGTAACGGTATTTAATTATGAAGATTAGTTGGGTAGCTGACCCTCTTAGTCCGTTCTTGGAAGAATAAGGCCATAATCTTTCTGTTAAATAGGATTTCCTCTGCTTAATGGATAAGCATTTGTTACCAATGGAGAATTCTTTCTCATCTAAAATTTAAAATTGAGGTGATTGGATTTGCACCAATAGAAACCATAAATTTGATACACAATAAAAGGATACGATAAATCTTTTTGATTTTTAGGTAGTGAACGGAGTTCTTCCATTCATTCTATCCTATTCACTGGTACTTATCACTGATACGGGACAAATTTTTTACTTTCTTTTGTCCCGGTCCATGGTCTGAACGAGTCGCACATACACCCTAGTACATGTTCCTCGACGCTGAGGGCATCCCCGAAGGGCGGGCGATTTGGTGACATTTCTGATTGGCTGTCTTGTGTTTCTAATAAGTTGTTTAATAGTTGGCATGTTGAATTGTATACATAATGAGTTGGTTTAGATCAATCCTAACCGGATGATTATGAATCACTTCTATATTAATAGGATTAATAGTAATAGAAAATATTATATTAACCCCCGGTAAGAAGATAAAATCTCAAATTTAGGATTTTTGCGTGAAATCCCTGCTATTTTTTATTCAACCGCTACAAGATCAACAATTCCATGAGCTTGGGCTTCTGTTGCTGACATAAAAACATCCCTTTCCATGTCTTCGGATACAACCCATAGGGGTTTGCCTGTTCTTTGTACATAAACCCTTGTGATGGTTTCGCGCAGCTTCAGTAGTTCTTCCGCTTCCAGGATAAATTCTCCCGTTTGTGCCTCATAAAAAGAACTAGCAGGTTGATGGATCATTACCCTGATGATTTAATAAATGGTTTTCTCTATCTCGCATGATCATGATGAGTCAAAGATAATAAAAAAAAAAGATAGGATTAACAACCGTACAGGCATCCTTTGTGCAGTGCATACGGCTCTACAATGGAATTCATTTTTACCTTCCATCGAAGGAATAGAAAATAGAGGATCTATCAGACCCAGAGCAGTAAATGATCCAATAACCACCCTTCCCTTTTTTTTTTTAGTAATTTTTAAATACTATGATGGTTCCGTTGCTTTATTATTTCGTTTGTTATTCAGCAATCCCAAAGTTTCTTTTTTTTCGTATTTACATTTTCAAATATTAAAATAAATATTTCGTAGTCTTTCATAACAGAAATATTGTTAAGAGCCTTCCGTCGTGAAAACAAAAAAGTTTGTGACGCTGAAAGAGGCCTCTGATAAATCAGCTAAAATCGGAAATGCCTTTTATCTCATACTACTCTTTCGATACATAATCTAATGGTTTAGAAAAAAAACAAGAAAAAAGAAATTCTCATATCGAATTCAAAGTGCCATGCTATTATTACTTAATATTCATATTTTATATGGCGAAGGCATAGTTTTCTTTTTTGTCTCAAAAAAAAAAACTCATTGGCGCCGAGCGTGAGGGAATGCTAGACGTTTGGTAATTTCTCCTCCGACCAGAATAAAAGATCCCATTGAAGCGGCTAATCCCATGCATATTGTCTGTACATTTGGTCGCACAAATTGCATAGTATCATAAATAGCTACTCCGGGTATTACCCATCCACCGGGAGAGTTTATAAATAAATACAGATCTTTGGTATCATCCTCTATACTGAGATATACCATAAGACCAATAAGTTGATTCGAGATCTCGCTATCAACCTCTTGGCCTAAAAAAAGTAATCTTTCTCGATAAAGTCGGTTGATTAGGATAAAATTGTATCCCTTAAGAACCGTACGGGCACCTTTTGATGCATACGGTTCAAAAAATAGCGAAAAAAAGAATCAATGTTTAGATTCTAGCCTTCTTTAGAGGACTCTTTCTAACTTCTAATGAAGGGGCTTTTTCTTCCCTTCCATTTTTCAAGAAAGATGAGTTTTGTCCTTTGGCCCGCGGTCGTTTATCTATACTATAAATTTCAATAAATAAAAAACCAATTCATTAAATTTTTAATTTATCGAACTAACTTTTCATTGATGTATTGTTTCATCGAGATCAAATTTCAATTGCGATGTCATTTTCTTGTTCCCGAATGGTCTTCTTCAATTCTTTTAGGTTTATGCTCTACTCCGAGTAAAGATCTGCCCGATTTGGATTTGCACATATAGGACAAATGCCCCAATAGCATGTCTTTTTGCTACGACTTCTTTTTTTTTTTTTTCAATTTACTTCATGCTTTTAACCAAATATTCAACCAACGTATTCATCATATTACTCGATTGATTAACAGTTTTATATCAATGCTATTTATATTATAAATAGAATATGATACAAGTAGTAATCATAGAATAGATAGAGTCCAAATTGAGGTTTTTTTAAGCGGAGCCTGGATACTTCATTTTATTAGTACAACCAAGAAAACCATAAATTATTCTAATTGATAATATTAATCTGGATACCCCCCAAAAAATAGATCTAATTGCACTTCACGCTCCAAATTTTTGATAATTAAATCAATCTGTCTTGGGCGAAAGAGAGGATATCTCGATCGGGGGAGAGAACGGGGAAATACCATATGACCCAATATATCTGACAAGTCGCACTATACGTCAACCCACGATGCATCTTCCTCTCCAGGACTTCGAAAAGGTACTTTTGGAACACCAATAGGCATTAAAGCAAAGAAAAAAGAATTAAGTACTATAGCTCACTTTGATGTGGAAGCGTAACAACGGGTTTATTGTCTTAATAAAAAAGATTGGCCTTTATCAGATTTTATCTTTTAGCATATTTTATACATAGATTGAATAAGTTCATAAAAAAGGAAAATTCTTCCGAATAGGTCTTTTGAATGATGAACAAATATGTATACATTCACTCATATAAAATAGGATCAATTCCCATCCACCATTGCCATTGCGTATTGGTACTTATCGAGTATAGAATAGATCTGCTTCTTTTTGTTCCTACGAATAGAATAGAATTGTTCCATTATTACTAAAAGAATAGACCAAATATTAATCCTTTCGCCAAGATAATCCCCTCAAAAAGGGGAGGTCCATAGCATAGTTTTTTTCAGTGCAATAAAGTTACATAGTGTCTATTTTTCGTTGATAAAGGGGTATTTCCATGGGTTTGCCTTGGTATCGTGTTCATACCGTTGTATTGAATGATCCCGGTCGTTTGCTTTCTGTTCATATAATGCATACAGCTCTAGTTGCTGGTTGGGCCGGTTCAATGGCCCTATACGAATTAGCAGTTTTTGATCCCTCTGATCCTGTTCTTGATCCAATGTGGAGACAAGGTATGTTCGTTATCCCCTTCATGACTCGTTTAGGAATAACCAATTCATGGGGGGGTTGGAGTATCACAGGAGGGACTATAACGAATCCGGGTATTTGGAGTTACGAAGGTGTGGCCGGAGCACATATTGTGTTTTCTGGATTGTGCTTCTTAGCAGCTATCTGGCATTGGGTGTATTGGGATCTAGAAATATTTTGTGATGAACGTACAGGAAAACCTTCTTTGGATTTGCCGAAGATTTTTGGAATTCATTTATTTCTCTCAGGGTTGGGTTGCTTTGGTTTTGGCGCATTTCATGTAACAGGATTGTATGGTCCGGGAATATGGGTATCCGATCCTTATGGATTAACCGGAAGGGTACAAGCTGTAAATCCTGCGTGGGGTGTCGAAGGGTTTGATCCTTTTGTTCCGGGCGGAATAGCCTCTCATCATATTGCAGCAGGTACATTGGGCATATTAGCGGGCCTATTCCATCTTAGTGTTCGTCCGCCCCAACGTCTATACAAAGGATTACGTATGGGAAATATTGAAACCGTCCTTTCCAGTAGTATCGCTGCTGTCTTTTTTGCAGCTTTTGTTGTTGCTGGAACTATGTGGTATGGTTCAGCAACTACCCCGATTGAATTATTTGGGCCCACTCGTTATCAATGGGATCAGGGATACTTCCAGCAAGAAATATATCGAAGAGTTAGTGCCGGGCTAGCCGAAAATCAAAGTTTATCAGAAGCTTGGTCTAAAATTCCTGAAAAATTAGCTTTTTATGATTACATCGGGAATAATCCCGCAAAAGGTGGATTATTCAGAGCGGGTTCCATGGACAACGGGGATGGAATAGCTGTTGGGTGGTTAGGACACCCTGTTTTTAAAGATAAAGAAGGGCGCGAACTTTTTGTACGCCGTATGCCGACCTTCTTTGAAACATTTCCGGTTGTTTTAGTAGACGGAGACGGAATTGTTAGAGCCGATGTTCCTTTTCGAAGAGCAGAATCGAAGTATAGTGTTGAACAGGTCGGTGTAACTGTTGAGTTCTATGGCGGTGAACTCAATGGAGTTAGTTATAGTGATCCTGCTACTGTGAAAAAATATGCTAGACGTGCTCAATTGGGTGAAATTTTTGAATTAGATCGTGCTACTTTGAAATCCGATGGGGTTTTTCGTAGCAGTCCAAGGGGTTGGTTTACTTTTGGGCATGCTTCGTTTGCTTTGCTCTTCTTCTTCGGACACATTTGGCATGGTGCTAGAACCTTGTTCAGAGATGTCTTTGCTGGGATTGACCCAGATTTGGACGCTCAAGTGGAATTTGGGGCATTCCAAAAACTTGGAGATCCAACTACAAAAAGAGTATAGTCTGATACAAGATTGCTCTGTTCCTTTTTTCCTTTATTTTGTGATTTGACATAGAATAGATAGGGTACTGGATAAATCTTGATTCGGATTGCTGACTTTTCATTTCTTTGATTCTTGTCTTGGTCTTTTTTTTATCCGGAAAAAGATCCCAACTAAACAGGTATGGAAGCTATAATTGTAAACCGAAATCAAATCTATGGAAGCATTGGTTTATACATTCCTCTTAGTCTCGACTCTAGGAATAATTTTTTTCGCTATCTTTTTTCGCGAACCGCCTAAAGTTCCAACTAAAAAGGTGAAATGATTTCTCATTATCTCAATTGAAGTAATGAGCCTCACAATATTGTGAGGCTCATCACTTCAACTAGTCCCCGTGTTCCTCGAATGGATCTCTTAGTTGTTGAGAGGGTTGCCCAAAAGCAGTATATAAGGCATACCCAGTAAAACTTACAAGTAAACCAGATATAGAGATGGCAACTAGGGTTGCTGTTTCCATTATTATATAATTTCAAGACCACAATGGATCTATGATAAGATCATTTATTTACAACGGAATGGTATACAAAGTCAACAGATCTCACTGAATAAAAAAAAAATATAGGATTATTTATGGCTACACAAACCGTTGAGGATAGTTCTAGATCTGGGCCAAGACGAACTATTGTAGGGGATTTATTGAAACCATTGAATTCGGAATATGGTAAAGTGGCTCCTGGGTGGGGAACTACGCCTTTGATGGGTGTCGCGATGGGTTTATTTGCGATATTCCTATCTATTATTTTGGAGATTTATAATTCTTCCATTTTACTGGACGGAATTTCAAGCAATTAGATTCGATTCACAAGAACCCCTAAATAACTTTTCAATAAAAAGTATGTAGGTTTCCGCTTTTTAGCCCACTATTTTTTGGTAGTTCGATCGTGGAATTTCTTTTTTTTCTGTATTTCCGGAATATGAGTGTGTGACTTGTTAGAATTGATCCTATGGATACGACAGAGAAGAAGTCGGTCATCTTGATCAAGATGATTTTATCTCGTTGGATATTCAGTCTAGGCTAGTATCTGGAGCACAGAATATATGAAATATATTAAAAAATATTAGAACAAATATTAGAACTATGATTCATACTTATCAGACCTCGTGGCCGGACTCCGAAAAAAGAGTTAGAAGTGAGAAATTCTAAAAATTTTATTCTTTCGTTTATACTTATTTTGGTTAAAGGATAAACGTTTCTTTGTCTTTTTTTCATTATATTCAGTCATTGAATAAGCATTGAATAAGTGATAATCCAAGGGTTCTTACTCAGGGAATTTTTTAACTTTTTTTGGAAGGTTTTATTGATGAATCATCGTGGTTCTAGTATGAATCTAAGGTTTTAATTGATTCATAGGGTCTTAACAAGAGAATTCCTATCAATAATAAAGAAAACAAGAGTAAAGTCACATTACACACAAATCAAAGAAAAAAATAGGTAAATAGAAGATTCAAGAGGCCCCTAATGATCAATATAAATACGAATGAGCCGACTTGATATTTGGGCATTATAACTACAAAGAAGACTTTTCGGATTTTGATTCTTTCGTATCTTCAGAGAAAAAATTGAATCATAGCATTAAGAAGTTTGAAACTTTTTAGTACATATATCCGTTACGAGCGGTATTTGGGTGTTTCTGTTTGAGCCGTATGAGACGAAATTCTCATATACGGTTCTCTGAGGGGGATCCCCTTGGTTTACCTATCTCAATAAAGTGTATGATTGGTTCGAAGAACGTCTTGAAATTCAGGCGATTGCAGATGATATAACTAGCAAATACGTTCCTCCTCATGTCAACATATTTTATTGTCTAGGAGGAATTACGCTTACTTGTTTTTTAGTACAAGTAGCTACGGGGTTTGCTATGACTTTTTACTATCGTCCGACCGTTACTGAGGCTTTTGCTTCTGTTCAATATATAATGACGGAAGCTAACTTTGGTTGGTTAATCCGATCAGTTCATAGGTGGTCGGCAAGTATGATGGTCTTAATGATGATCCTGCACGTATTTCGCGTGTATCTTACTGGTGGCTTTAAAAAACCTCGTGAATTGACTTGGGTTACAGGTGTGGTTCTGGCGGTATTGACCGCATCCTTTGGTGTAACTGGTTATTCCTTACCTTGGGACCAAATTGGTTATTGGGCAGTCAAAATTGTAACAGGTGTACCGGAAGCTATTCCAGTAATAGGGTCGCCTTTGGTAGAGTTATTACGAGGAAGTGCTAGTGTGGGACAATCTACCTTGACTCGTTTTTATAGTTTACACACTTTTGTATTACCTCTTCTTACTGCCGTATTTATGTTAATGCACTTCCCAATGATACGTAAGCAAGGCATTTCTGGTCCTTTATAGAGAATAGAAATCATAGATTTGTAATTAGTTATTTATGATTACTCGGGGGAGGAAGAAGAGTATTTCATTGCTGCAAATATGGATTATTGAAAAATAAGACATGTATTTGGATATTTCCCTTCAACTCCACGAAATTTTATTCGTTATTTTTCACTAATAGTTGAAGGGAATTCTTCGAAGAGAAAATGGATTATGGGAGTGTGTGACTTGAACTATTGATTGGGCCGTGTGGATATATGTCTTTTTATCTGCCACACTGGGATTCACAACCAAATGTGTCTTTATTCCAACCACCGTGAAAGCTCCA